ATCAACTGTACTTGAACTATTAGATAATCATAGTCGACTATAACATCACCGCTCCTGTCGCTATTACAGAACCGTACATGAGATTTTCACCTCATACGGCTCCTCATAGGTCACAAATAAATCTAAGGACCCTTCAACATTATTTTTTGATGTGGTTATAAGATCGATCGAGAGTCAAACGCTTTTTCTAAGGTTTTGAATTAGACCAATGAAATTCTGTCTGCTAGATTTCGAATAAATAAAGTGCTTCTGAATTGATCTCATCCTTTAATAATTTTCATTTTTCTTTGTTGATTAAAAACTTTATCCTTGAATAAACAAAAGACTTTTTAGACGAATATCACATAGATATCTCAACCTATCATTTTCGATTACGAAAAAGAATTAGCGATTGCGTTTCATAATAAGAATTCTATCTTTCTAAATAAGATAGGTATGAATAATAGGTATGAATAAAACAAATCTATTTTTTCAATTCTAGTCTTGCTATTTTATTTCGTTCCTATTCTCCTTTCTCAAAAAAAAAGGGGGACATTATCCAAAGTAAAAGATTTCTTCGTTCTTGATAGTTATTTACTTAATCGGTGGATAGGAACATACTCTAGATCGAAATTGTCGGGGGTACTTCTTAATCATTTCTACCAACTTAAAGCCCCAACTCAAATTCCTTTTCTATAAAGAAATATCCTATATGGATAATTTCCAGAATCTCTATTATTAATCCTTTGTGTATCTTGGTCTTCCTAACCATCCACTCATTTTGTTTGAATCTCCCATTAGGGTAATCGCTATGTTAATAGATGCTAAAAACCCCATAAGTTGATCTTTTGAACCCGCTTCAAGTCATGATGACTAATCAACCAATCTTGGGGTAAACAGTCTTGACTGCTTATGTCTTTACTTTCACTTAATTCTTGTACATAGGAAATGAGATTGAATTCCTTTAACAGCAAATTTTTAAGCCGTTTTATTTCACTCATATAACTATCTCGTTTATCAACCCCAATGATGAATAAAAAAATATAAAATAACTATTCAGCTCATTTAACTGTCTTGCTATAAATAAAATAAATAGGGGAAATCTTATGTCTCACTGAATCGCACGTAGAGATATTGATAATACACATAGAGTTAATGGTATTTCATAACTAATTGATTGAGCAGCAGCCCTTAATCCACCTAAAAAGGAATATTTATTATTTGATCCATATCCCGACATAAGAAGTCCAACGGGAGCAAGGCTTGAAACGGCGATCCATAAAAAAACACCAATACTAAGATCAGCTAGAATAAGTGCATAGCTAAAAGGAATTACTGAATAACTTAGCAAAATGGATATAACCGCTATGGATGGACCCATACTGAATAAACGAGTATCGCCTCGAGATGGAAGAAGATTCTCTTTGAAAAGTAGTTTTGTACCATCTGCTAAAGCTTGAAGAATTCCTAAAGGCCCCGCGTATTCAGGTCCAATACGTTGTTGTATTCCTGCAGATATTTCTCTTTCTAACCAAACAATTACTAGTACACCTAGTGTGATTCCTAATACAAGAGTAAAAATAGGGACAAGTATCCATATGATCCCATAGACCTCTTTTAAGGATTCCAATCTGGAAAAAGAATTGAGAGTTTGTATTTCAGTTGTATCAATTATCATTTCAACGATCAACTTCTCCCATAATGATATCTATGCTACCTAATATCGTCATAATATCAGCCAATTTCATTCTTTTAACTAACTGAGGAAGAATTTGCAAGTTGATAAAACCCGGTGGTCGAATTTTCCATCTCCAAGGAAAAACACTCTGATCTCCTATCATAAAAATTCCCAATTCGCCTTTTGGTGCTTCAACTCTTACATAAAGTTCTTGCTTCGACAATTCAAAAGTTGGAGAAGGTTTTTTACTAATAAATCGATATTGAAAATCATTCAATTCAGGGTTTTTTATTCTATCAAAGCGTCGGATTTCTAAATTCTCATAGGGTCCCCCTGGAATTCCTTCCAGAGCCTGTTGGATGATTTTTATGGATTCTGTCATTTCACTGATTCGTACTAAATAACGCGCTAATGAATCCCCTTCTTTTTGCCATTGAACCTCCCAATCAAATTCGTCGTAACACTCATAATGATCAACTTTACGAAGATCCCATTGCATTCCGGAAGCTCGTAGCATTGGTCCTGATAAACCCCAATTTAGTGCTTCTTCTGCGCCAATAATGCCTACGCCTTCAACTCGTTCTAAAAAAATCGGATTCCGTGTAATAAGCTTTTGATATTCAGCAACCCCGGTTAAAAAATAATCGCAAAAATCCAAACATTTATCTATCCAGCCATGAGGTAGATCAGCAGCTACTCCTCCGATACGAAAAAAATTATGCATCATGCGCATACCGGTGGCAGCTTCGAATAGGTCATATATCAATTCTCGTTCTCGAAAAATATAGAAGAAAGGAGTCTGTGCCCCAATATCTGCCATAAAAGGGCCAAGCCATAACAAATGGGAAGCGATACGACTCAACTCCAACAAAATAGCTCTGATATAGCTAGCTCTTTGAGGTACTTGAATATTGCCTAGCTGTTCCGGTCCATTTACAGTTATTGCTTCTGTGAACATAGTAGCTAAATAATCCCAACGTGTTACATAAGGCAAATATTGTATAATTGTTCGATTTTCCGCAATTTTCTCCATCCCTCTATGTAAATAACCCAATATTGGTTCACAGTCAATAACATCTTCACCATCGAGAGTAACTATGAGTCGAAGAACACCATGCATTGATGGATGGTGAGGGCCCATATTGACTATCATGAGGTCCTTTCTTGTAGTTGATGCAATCATAAGTTTTTTCCCAAGTAATTCTTCCATGCATTTCTGAAAGTAAAAAGAAGTTCATCAAAATTGAAATAAATAAGTTTAAATGGTATCACACTTAAAATTAACGAGTTTTTATTTCTCGGATATCCAACCGACCCATTAATTCTTTATAGCGCCCTATATTCTTTTTTGACAAATAAGCCAGCAGCCGTTGACGTTTTCCCAAAATTTTTCGCAAACCTCTCTGAGATGAAGAGTCTTTTTTGTGCAATTCCAAATGTGAAGTAAGTCTCCTTATTTTAGTGGTGAAACTGAATACTTGAAATTCAACAGACCCCTTAGATTTAGACCCTTTGTTTTCTTTTTGAGAAAAAATTGAAATGGATGAATTTTTGACCATAAAAAAACGCCCCTTGCCCCCTTTTTTTTTTTACAGATATGGATTTTACTGATCAGTAATACTAATGCTATTCGTTTTAATGTGGTATATACATTAATGTGATATATACAATAATATAATTTATGAACTCCTAATTTTATGAAGTCAAATCAATCAATCCAATTTAAAATTGGATTTAGATAGAGGATAGAAAAGGATTGATACATTTTCACATCGAAGAATTTAGACCGAAAATGAAGCAGGTTCCGTTTATTTCTTTCGAGATCTAATTGAGACAAATTTCGTATTGGTTCTTCGAATTAAATGTAAGACTTGTGGTGTGTGTATTTGGTTGCTTTTATATACCCTATAAGCATATAGTAAGTATATAGTCAAAAAGGTATTATTCACGAATTTTTAATCGTGGATACATCTGTATCCTTAACATACAAAAATGACTGCCATTGTTGGTATCAAACCACGAACGATTCATACAAGCTAAATCTTCTAATCGATAATTAGGCCAAAGAAAAAGCTTTAATCTCATTAATTTATTTTTCTCTCTATCCAGATGTTTATTATCAGCCGAAACCTGGTTGCTATTTTTTACGTTCTTCTGGTTCCAAAATACTGAATTTCTATCTACACCATTCCTACTCTTTAAATTGAAACAAATTAGAATTCTCAATTTTCTACGACATCTAAACGATAAAATATTTTCAGGAACAAGCAAATCTAAATGAGTTTTCTGTCTCGTTTCAGTTATTCTTTGATGTGGTGAACTAGCTTCATAAAAATTATTCTTAGAAACATATCTTTGTTCTTGGTATTTTTGATTAGTTTGGTGCTTACTCTTATGAAATAACGAAATACCTATGATTTGATACATAATCAATTGTACACCGTCGTTTCCAGGCAAACGAGTGGGTTCTATAATCAATACTCCCCTTTTCATCAATTCTGTAAGAGTTAAATTCTTATGAATCAACATTATATCCAAATTCATTTCTCTCTTTTGAATCGAGGATATAATAATTTTCCTTGGATCTATCAGTCTAAGGAGGAGACAATATACCTTGATATTATTGATCATTTTTTGATTCAAAGTATCGTCCCATCTCAATTGAAAAAGCAAATAACGTTTCAAGAAGAAATCTAGTTCTACTTCTGTGTTACTTTTGTATTGTTTTTGCTTTTTCCCTTTTTTTATGTCCGATCTTTCATAATTTTCTTCAATGTCTTTTTGTTGTGAAAGAATAGAACGAAGATATCCTTGACCTGTGGATTCTTTTTGTTCTTGATTTCGATGATTTTTAGTACATGGTATCAAAAAACTTATTTTTTGCTTTTCATTGATCTTTTTATTTTCACTACTTTTTTTCTTTCTATTCAAATTTAAAAGAAGTAATTTACTTGGTATAAACCAAGGTTTTCTTTTATATGCATTATAAAGTGACACAAATTCTGGGAAAAACCAAAGTTCCAGATTCGATATGGGATGCTTTAACATTTTTTCATTCATTCCCATCCAATCAAAAAAGACTTTGTGGGAGTTTGGTGGATTTATTTCTAGAAGAATAAGATACAAAAGATCTTTTTTATTAATTATTTGAGAATTATTAGTACCAATCCGAGTATCTTGATTTCTATTAGTATTGATCGCGATCCAGGTTTCAATATCTACCCTTTGTATAAGAGAAAAATTGATAATTTTCCAATCAAAATATTTTCTATCGGCAGTTTTTTGCATAGATAGAATATCGATGTTTCCTAGAAAATTATTGATAGAAATACTCCTCAGCATATCAAAAAGGGTCTCTTTATGTGTGTTATAAGAAATCTCTTGCTTCTTATTTTCTTGAAACGGAGATCTAGAAAAAAAGCATTCTGTTTTATTTTCATAATTCAAAAATTTATATGATAAAAGATCATATCTATAGTATTTTTGAAAATTATCTTTTTTATTCGATTTATTCACTAATGAATAGACTTCAAATTTTTGGTGTTTTTTGGAATTAATTAATTCGTTTTTTTCATATGAATGCCATTTTCTTAAATTTTCCTTTTTCGTCATACGACAGTGGCGGACCCTATTTCGCCACTTTTCTGATATTAATCTAGACCATCTGATCTGAGATAAATCGTATTGATTATACCCTGTCAACCAGCCTTTCCATTGATTCATTTTATAACTCGAAAGTTTTTTATCTCCGAATTTCGAATGAAACATCTCTTGTATTTCAAAAGACTCCTTTATTGCAGGCTTAATAAAAAAACGGATTCCTTTATATTGAAGAATAGATCTTAATTTAGATGAGTTACTAACTTGGATTTTTGATAATTTGTAAAATACATATGCTTGTGACATGTCGGCTAAGTCATAAAAATAATGTGAATTTTTTTTCCTAATACCATCAAGTGGCTTTTTTATAGTTGACAGAAACGGAATTGGATGTTTATTTTTTTTATTAATTTTTTTTTGCTTTCTTTCATTATTGTAAATGAATTTCTCAATAATTTTTTTTGTTGATTTAAGAAAAAGGTCTGTATTCATTCTGGGAATATTAATGATAGATAAAAACATATATGTGTATATTCTTTCAATCAAGAAGTTAAAAAAGGGGGATAATTTAGAGATTAATCGAGCATTTCCTCTTTTTAATACTTTTAATTTTGCTAATCTTTTAGCATTAGAACGTGTTTTGTTAGGAGTAATATTATTTCTTCTTGTAGTTACTTTTTTTTTCTCTTTTCTAATTCTTTCTATTTGATTTGTAATTCTACTTGTTCTATCAGTGAGATCCTTCATCTTTTTTTCTGTCAATGAAGAATTTGAACAATTGGTAGATGCAATTTGACTAACGGATTTGTGAATTATCTGATTGCTGATTATGGAATCTTTTTCTTCTTTATTTTTACTCGATTCATATACTTCTCTTAACTGAAATAATAGAATTCGGTTTACTTTTGAGAGTTTTCGTATTTTTATAAAACTAAGACTTTTTATAATCCATTTTTTTGTTTCTTTTGAAGCTTTTCGCAGTGATTTTGTTTTTACTTTGAAAACTATTCGAACTAGAAAATACTTCTTTTTTAATTTTCCAATTTGTTTTTTGAGTTTCTTGAAAATTGGTTTAAAAAAGGAAGGTGGTTTTCGGGGTGAACCAAAAGGAAATTCAGCTTCCATTCCCCAAACTGTTAAAAAACAAAAATCCTCTTTTCCTTTTTTCTTTTTCATTAAATCTTTCTGAGAGTATCGTAGTTTCGATTTGTGCCAAGGTTTTAGACAGAAAGGAAATAATATTTTTATCTGAATACCGTCTGTCAACCAATTTTTCGGAAATTCTGTTTCTGATAATGGAACACCATTATAAGTACATTTAACATACATCTCTCTATTCCAGTCCTGTAAATCCTCAGACCATTCAGGAAGTTGCAATAGGAATATACGTACAATATTTTTCGCGATTATAAATAAAGGGAATAGAATATATTTTCGAAAAATGGATTGAGTTACTAAAATGCAACCTCTTATTACTTGTGTAAATGGTATGGCATCCCAGGCCTCGGCTATGTCTATTCGTCCTTTCTCCTTTCTTTTGTTCTCCTCGTTTTTTTCTTTTCTTTTTGTTTGCTCTTCTGTATACTCTACAATTTGGAATACTTTCCTTTTTCCTACCCAATTTTTAAAAATTTGTTTAATCAACCCGGAGATATCAAAAGAAAAAAGAGGGTATTTTTGCATTCTGTTCAAAAAAAGAGGGGAATGCGCGTTTGCTTGAAAGATTTTCCAAATTACTATTTTACGCCTTTGAGCCCGCATAGAACCTTTGATTATACCTCGCCGAAAATCTGAGTGTTGTGAATAGCGCATCAAAGCTACTTCATCTGTTTGATCGGGTGTATTAGTATCCTTATTAATATTCGGATCCCTATCTTGCTTGTTACCAGTAAAAATTATTACACGTTTCGCTTTTCTTGAGCGAATTTGATGATCTACTGGGATATCTTCTTGATGTTCTCCTGATTGTTGTTCCAAATCCGTGATTAATTTGTATGTCCATCGAGGGACTTTTTTAATGATTTCTTTTATTTTAATTGATTTTCTGCGAATTTTTTGATCATTAGCATACTTATTTACAAAATAAAAATAGTTCGAATATTTTATTTTTTTTTCTGAATCTATTTTACTGATGCAAGTTAAGAAATCAACAATTTCCGTCGATAATGGTTTTTTAGCAAATCTATTCATTTTCTGTTCAACTTCTTGCAAAGCAATATCGAGAAGAAGGATACCATGAATTC